TGAGGTTGAAGACGATCGTTCTTTTTTGAGTGAATTGGGCGGTTTTTTTTCTAGTTGCCTAAATTATAGTTATCCGAATGATGGACCTAAGAGTGACAATCACTACTACAATCGTTACATGTATGATACTCAATATAGGTGGAATAATCACATTACTAGTTGCATTGAGAGTTATCTTCGTTCTGAAATCCATATTGCTAGTTACATTTCAAGCGGTAGTGACAATTACAGTAAGAATTACATTTATAGTTACATTTGTAGTGAAAGCGTAAATAGTATTGACAGTGATAGTTTCATCAGTATACAAACTAGCGCAAGTGGAAGTGATCTCGATATAAGTAAAAAATACAGGAATTTGTGGGTTCAATGCGAAAATTGTTATGGATTAAATTATAAGAAATTTTTTAGGTTAAAACGGAATATTTGTGAACAATGTGGATATCATTTGAAAATGAGTAGTTCAGAAAGAATCGAACTTTTGATTGATCCAGGCACTTGGGATGCTATGGATGAGGACATGGTTTCGGTGGACCCCATTGAATTTCATTCGGAGCAGGAGCCTTATAAAGATCGTATTGATTTTTATCAAAAAAAGACAGGGTTAACTGAGGCTGTTCAAACAGGCATAGGTCAATTAAACGGTATTTCCATCGCAATTGGGATTATGGATTTTCAGTTTATGGGGGGCAGTATGGGATCCGTAGTAGGCGAGAAAATCACCCGTTTGATCGAATATGCTACTAATAGATCTCTACCCCTTATTATAGTGTGTGCTTCGGGGGGAGCCCGCATGCAAGAAGGAAGTTTGAGCTTGATGCAAATGGCTAAAATATCTTCAGCTTTATATGATTATCAATCAAATAAAAAGTTATTCTACGTATCAATCCTTACATCTCCTACAACCGGTGGGGTGACTGCCAGTTTTGGTATGTTAGGAGATATCATTATTGCCGAACCTAATGCTTACATTGCATTTGCAGGTAAAAGAGTAATTGAACAAACATTGAATAAGACAGTACCTGATGGGTCACAAGAAGCTGAGTATTTATTCCATAAGGGCTTATTCGACCCAATCGTACCACGTAATCCTTTAAAGGGTGTTCTGAGTGAGTTATTTCAGCTTCACGGTTTCTGTCCTTTGAATCAAAATTGAATCAAGTAGATCATTTAATTCTGTTTTTTTTATTTGAAGTTTATTTTATTTGAAGTTTACAAGTATTTAGTTTCCATTTTATTTAGTTTATGGTAATCAAAGTGAAAATAAAAAATAATAAGCACGGAGTTTTACTTGAGGTTAGAAAATACAATTGTATAACGGATCATAAGTTGTTGATAATCACTTTTCTTATTTGCTACAGATCCATTTTATTTCTACCTATATAATACATGATTAGTAATCGGGAAGGCTCTATCAATAGGATAAAAGAGTTAATTTTTCTCCTAAATTAGGAAAAATTCATGTTATTTTATTACATTACGTATTTATTATAGATATAATTATTCTCCAAGTAAGAACCTTTTTTGGTATTTATTAGAAGATAAGTATAAGAGAACAATAATAATAAATATATATTATATAAAAGTGAATAGGTACACTTATTTAGTTCTACGTTTCTTGTACCTATTATTATATACTGATAATAGATATACTTATCATAAGATATCTTTATAACAGGTACAAAATATTAAATCGAGGTATCCATTCTATGACAACTTTAAACTTCCCCTCTGTTTTTGTGCCTTTAGTGGGTCTAGTATTTCCAGCAATTGCAATGGCTTCCCTATCTCTTCATGTTCAAAAAAACAAGATTCTCTAGATTCGACGGGACCCAATCTCGTTCATTTTTTTTTTTTCAAGACTCGGACTTGGGTCATAATACAGATATCTATATCTATTTAAATTTATCTATCTATTTAGTGGACATAGGATACAACATGTGGATTCTTCCGAACACAAATGAAAGAGCTATTATGCGCGTGGAAACATCATGGGATGATATATGGGGATAAATAGATTATATATTCAAAAGGGGGTCCGCAGATGTATGAAATGGAAAGTCAAAATATCTCTGTAGATATCCATAGTGGAATCATATGAAAGAGATCTTTTTTTATATCTAAGCGATTCGATGAATTACTCCTAAGGGTTCACATCATAATAAGAGTGCTAGTTGATAAGAGTTGCTTCAGGAACAAAAAAAGAAAGTCAAATTTTGGTTATTCTCTAAATTTTAATTTCAATAAAATTAAACAACTGGATCTAGTATGAACTGGCGATCAGAACATATATGGATAGAACTTATAATGGGGTCTCGAAAAACAAGTAATTTATGTTGGGCCTGTATCCTTTTTTTAGGTTCACTGGGATTCTTATTGGTTGGAACTTCTAGTTACCTTGGTAGGAATCTGATATCCTTATTTCCTTCTCAGCAAATACTTTTTTTCCCACAAGGGATCGTGATGTCTTTCTATGGGATCGCGGGTATGTTCATTAGCTCCTATTTGTGGTGCACAATTTCGTGGAATGTGGGTAGTGGTTATGATAGATTCGATAGAAAAAAAGGAATAGTGTGTATTTTTCGTTGGGGATTCCCTGGAAGAAATCGTCGAATCTTTCTTCGATTCCTTATGAGAGATATTCAGTCGATTAGAATAGAGGTTAAAGAAGGTATTTATTCCCGGCGTGTACTTTATATGGAAATCAGAGGCCAGGGTGCCATTCCTTTGACTCGTACTGATGAGAATTTGACTCCACGAGAAATTGAACAAAAGGCTGCGGAATTGGCCTATTTTTTGCGCGTACCAATTGAAGTATTTTGAAATGAATTGAAGAATGAATGCTTTCGCAGCATTGAGTTCTGTTTTGTTTTTTCAGGTCGCTCATTCGAGCAAAAGCAGACGCGTGTGAAACAACCAGAAAACAGAAAACAAAGCGCTTTTTCCACCAAAAGTTTTTGATGGATTGTATATGGAAATCAACTCCATTTTTTCATACTCGTAACAAGTATACTAAGTATGGATTCATCATATATATCCGAAAAACTAAGACTATATATATACTTCATATTTTTGGGGTCCAATATTTTTTAATTGATATGTTAGATATAGATGGATCATATCTTGTAATTCAATTCTGTTTTTGTTTTGTCTCGAAATTCGAAAAATATGCATTTCTTGACTTGAAGTGGCTCGTTAGGGCATTCAGCGAAAGGATACAATTGCTTCGAATGAAGACATAATAAAAAAAATATTGTTTCCAGATCTAAGGATTAGCCCTTTAATTAAAATTAATTTAATTTAAATTAAATTAAATAAAGGGGGTCTGTGGATTCAATACCCTGTTTGTTATAGAACTCATGTTTCATGGAAATATCAGATTGGATAGAATCGAGGAATGAGGTGGTTTCATTAACAATTCACAGATTCAAAATGCCAAAAAAGAAAGCATTCAACCCCCTTCTATATCTTACATCTATAGTTTTTTTGCCCTGGTGGATTTCTTTCTCATTTAATAAAAGTATGGAATCTTTGGTTACTAATTGGTGGAATGCTGGGCAATCCGAAGTTTTTTTGAATGATATTCAAGAAAAGAACGTTCTGGAAAAATTCATAGAATTAGAAGAACTCTTCCTTTTGGACGAAATGATAAAGGAGTACCCCGATACACATATACAAAAGCTTCATATAGGAATACACAAAGAAACGATCCAATTGGTCAAAATGTACAATGAGGATCATATCCATACCATTTTACATTTTTCGACAAATATAATAAGCTTCGCTATTCTAAGTGGTTATTCTATTCTGGGTAATGAAGAACTTGGTATTATTAATTCTTGGGTTCGGAAATTTATCTATAACTTAAGCGACACAATAAAAGCTTTTTCTATTCTTTTATTAACGGATTTATGTATTGGATTCCACTCGCCTCATGGTTGGGAACTAATGATTGGTTCTGTCTACAAGGATTTTGGATTTTATCATAATAATCAAATTATATCTGGTCTTGTTTCCACCTTTCCAGTCATTCTAGATACAATTTTAAAATATTGGATCTTCCGTTATTTAAATCGTGTATCTCCGTCACTTGTAGTCATTTATCATTCAATGAATGACTAAAAATGATCTACTGATATAAATCTAATCATAATGTTTTTTTGACTTCGTACATAAACAAACCATTCAAAATGTTACTTATTTTTTAAGTTTCTACCGATCCGGGAAATGACTCCTGGATCCCAGTAAAATAGCAGAATCGTGGATAGGGAACTCTACTAGCAACCTACCCAATTTATTGTAGAAATTTTCGGGATCAATGATTGGACCATGCAAAATAGAAATATCTTTTCTTGGATAAAGGAACAGATGACTCGATCCATTTTCGTATCGGTCATTATATTTATATATGTAATAACTTGGACATCTATTTCACACGCATATCCCATTTTTGCACAACAGGGTTATGAGAATCCACGAGAAGCTACTGGGCGTATTGTATGCGCCAATTGTCATTTAGCCAATAAGCCCGTGGATATTGAGGTTCCACAAGCGGTACTTCCGGATACTGTATTTGAAGCAGTTGTTAGAATTCCCTATGATATCCAACTGAAACAGGTTCTTTCTAATGGGAAACGGGGATCTTTGAATGTGGGGGCTGTTCTTATTTTACCTGAAGGATTCGAATTAGCCCCCTCCGATCGTATTTCTCCGGAAATGAAAGAAAAGATGGGCAATCTTTCTTTTCAGAGTTATCGTCCTACTAAAAAAAATATTCTTGTAATAGGTCCTGTTCCTGGTCAAAAATATAGTGAAATCACCTTTCCTATTTTGTCTCCGGACCCCGTTACTAAGAAAGACGTTTACTTCTTAAAATATCCTATATACGTGGGCGGTAATAGGGGAAGGGGTCAGATTTATCCCGATGGGAGCAAGAGTAACAATACAGTCTATAATGCTACAGTGTCGGGTATAGTAAGCAAAATAGTACGTAAAGAAAAAGG